CGTATAGGACGTAGATCAAACCCTTGTTCCCCAATAGCTCAGCGGTAGAGCGGTCGGCTGTTAACCGATTTTAGTCGTAGGTTCAAATCCTACTTGGGGAGAACCCTTCTCTCTAAGGCTTTGATAATCAAGCCCTGGGAGAAAGGGTGACGTTTGTTTACAAAGGTCGGTTAGCGCGTTCTATCGCTAATCAATTTGGAAAGTTCATTTGCAAGAATTACTAGAGAGAATGCGAGTCTTTACTTGGTCGAATTTCCATTATATGATATACCATTATATGATATAATATAATAGTATAATAGAATCATGCAAATTAGAGAGTGGAAAGAAAGGAATCCAAGGTGAAAATAGCAGTTTACGGAAAAGGTGGAATCGGTAAATCCACAACCAGTTGTAATATATCAGTAGCCTTATCAAGACGCGGTAATAAAGTGTTACAAATAGGGTGTGACCCCAAACACGATAGTACTTTTACTCTGACAGGATTTTGAATCCCTACCATAATTGATACTTTACAAGTTAAGCATTATCATTATGAGGATATTTGGTACGAGGATGTTATTCATAAGGGTTACGGAGGGGTGGATTGTGTGGAAGCAGGTGGGCCACCTGCAGGAGCCGGATGTGGAGGCTACGTGGTAGGAGAAACTGTAAAGTTGTTGAAAGAATTAAACGCATTCGACCAATATGATGTAATATTATTTGATGTGTTGGGCGATGTAGTTTGTGGAGGGTCTTATCAAGAAATATGTCGAAGCTTGCCCAATGCCTATAATAGAAGTATTACCTCTTATTGAGCATATACGAGTTTCTAGAGTGAGGGGTAAAACCTTATTTGAAATGGTTGCATCTGAACCACGTCTTTATTATGTTTGTGAATATTATTTAACTATCGCGGATCAACTCTTATCGCAACCAGAAGGGATTGTACCAAAGGAAATGTCGGATCGGGAAATTATCCGTTCAAAAAACGAAAACCGCACTATCTTGAAAAAATTAACAGAATATACTTGGATCTTTGCCCTCCACCCAGGTAACAGGTATAGAATGCCCTCCACCCAGGTAACAGGTATAGAATGCCCTCCACCCAGGTAACAGGTATAGAATTAAGAAATTAATCCACCCAGGTAACAGGTATAGAATTAAGAAATTAATCCACCCAGGTAACAGGTTGGTTACCCGTCCCCTAAGGCGGAATGACATTTTAGAAAATTGAGATCGGAAAAATTTTGTTAAGTAAAAAAATCATTAGGAGATGAAACAAAAATTCACTTTTTTCATCTTTTTCATTTAACAACATATGAGTTTCTGAAAGGAAGTTTTTATTCTTTATGATTAACATTTTTATTGTAGTTATTAAAAAGAAAAGTGCGGCATAGTTTTTAACTAAAAAAAACTCAGTAGAAAGCTTAGAACATATACAAAAGAAAATTTTTCCTTGAAGAATATCTGATTGTGATCAAACAGAGAGTATTAAAAAAAATAATATTATTTATTAATAGAGATATTTTATTAATAGAGATATATTCGACATTTTTTTTTTTCGAATAAATGACTTAGGCCATTTCTAGGCACCCTATTTCTAGGCACCATATACTAAAATTACATTGTAATTCGTTTAACATAAGAGGAGATTTCACTTATGATGATCATTTTGAAAAAAGCTAGTTCTGATTTTTGCGTGGGAATTTTTTATGGAATTTTATCCATTTTATCTGTCGGACCGAGTCAATTTTTCGCTTTCAGATATTTGGTTCTTGAAGGAATAACTGAAAGCCAAATTTTTATGAGTGGATCCTTTATCGGACAACTTTTTATATATCTATCGGTCTATAATAATTCGCTCTATCGAGCATTAATGAAACCCCACTTAATGTCTTTATTAGCTATTCCTCACTTCATTTTACGCTTTTATCCACCCATTGAAAAGTGGACAAATCGGATTCTTTCAAAGAAATTCTTTTTGAAAAATCTAAAACTATATATATTTATAGACGGCTTTATTATTCAATTACTGAATCCTTTTCTTTTTGGAAATTCAACATTAACAAGACTTTTCAGCTTACTGATATTAAGATATAATTTTTCGTTTCTAGTTTTTGCTGGCATTATTTTAGGATGGTCTGTAAGTTATATATTATGTATCAAAGCAATAAATTGGATTTTCTCGTATATGAACAAAGGTTCATATCTAAAACATCAGATCAAAGCATCATGTGAACTTTTTCTTTTTGTTTTTCTTTTTTGCTACTTCGGATCAGCTCGAATACCGTTATCTATCTTTCCGTGGCGAACAACCTTTTATCAAGTAGAAGATGATGACGAGGAAGAAACTCAGGAATTAACATCAGAACGACAAGAAAAAAACATAGTATCAAAAAAAGAAAAGCAAAGCAAAAACGAGATAGTTGTCTCTCAGATTATGGCATCAAACAACACAGAAACGAAAGATCTAAAACAGGAACAGACCAATTTGGACCAAAGAAAAAAGAAAATACTAAAAGAGTTGCAGGAATTTGAACAACCAGAATTAAAGCAAAAAACAAGAACGCAAAATTGTCAAGAGATCAAAAAAGAAAATCCTTATTCAAACTGGCAACAATTTTCTCGTCTTGAATGGCCTAACTTTTTTTTTAACTTTCAAAGATGGACTCGAAAAGCTTACATAAGACTTTATGAGGATTTTCAACCTTTTTTGAAAGCTAGAGTATCCCAATATTTTTTTGGTCAGTGTTTTAGCGACGGAAAAAAAAGGCTTTGTTTTACCAAGTTTCCAACTCAATTTTTCTTAGAGCAAAAACTAGAAAAAATTCATAATACTGATTACGAAGATTTTTGGCTAGATAACTTAAGAAACAAAAAGTTCTATTTTTGGCAAGAGCTTCAGGATAGAATAGCTAAAATGAGTAATGCAGATTTAATAGTTAGACGAGAAGATAAAAAAAAATATCGAGTTGAATTAGCACCAATCCCGATTTACGCGTGGATGATAAATTTCGAAGAAACGTTGCAGAAATATTTGATGCAATGCGCATATAGGTTTTTTAGAGAAAAAACTATACCTTGGATACTTAAAAAAAAAAGGGAAATTTCAATGAAGAAACAAGTTCTAGCTATAAGAAAAGAAGCGCTAGAAAAACGGGTTCAATTAATTCTCCCCGGAGGAGATAATTTACAATTATTTAATGACCCCTTACTTTGTGGGTCATCTCGAGTTTTGGTTAAACATTGCAAATGGGCAGAAATATTTTCGCAGGTAAGATTAAGGACCTTCACAGAAGAATACGGGGATGAGCAAAAAAAACGAATCGAAGAAAGAGCAATCGAAAATTTATGGAAAATGGTAGAAAAAAAAGTAGAAGAAAACGAGTGGAAAGAAAAAGAACAGCAAGAAAAAGAACAGCAAAGTGTGCTTGAAATAAAAAAAGGAAGAGGATCCATTGCTGTTGAACTTCCTAAAGAAGAGGAACAGCTGACGACTGAACAAAGGCGCTTACTTGCCACAGAAAACGTACAAGAAAAATTAGATTTTTACGATACGGTAAAAACCCGATTTTCTCTTAGGTTTGAAGAGGAAAAACACGAATTAATTAAACAATTTTTTAGCGAGGAACAGCAAGAACAAGGGCAAACAAAAAAAAAAAACTCTGGGTTTTGGGATTTGTTAAATTTTCATGATTACCTAAACATGAAAGATACGCAAGATCCATTATTAGATTACACAGCAATACCTAAACGTATGGTTTTTCGTAGTTCTATATATAATTATTTTTATCTTAAAAAATCATATAAAACCCAAAAACATGTGTCGTCGAAATTCAGAACAAAAAAATACAGTCTACCTTGGAAACCCTTTTTTATAAAAACTCGTTCAATTTTGTCGACAACTGAAGCCTCTTCAAAAGAACAAAATACGCAAAATTTGATCTTTCAAGAACAAAAACTAACCGATTTGGATATAGGAATCATATCAGAAAAAATATATTTGAATGATGTTTACATTTCAAAAAATTTTTGTTTTAAAATTCTTTACAAACAGACGGATCAGAAAAAAAAAACATTTAGAAATCCCCTTTTTTTCGATTTCTTTTCTCTATTGTTATTTGACGAAAAGAGCAGAGGTTTCCTTTTGGAATTTTTAGAAAAGATAGAATGGGATTTAATCGAACGATTAATAGAGGTAAAGAAGAAAAAAAGAATGGAATTCAAATGCATCAAACAGAGAACAAATAATAACTTTTTCAGAGTATATGGGGATATTACAAAAGAGTTACCCGAAGGGGAACATTATTTGATACAAGATTACGAATATGAAGACCAAACAAATTACTCTGATTTTCGTGCAGCCCCCCTCAAAAATATGGCCTATTACGAGGAAGGGGATCAACAATTTCTTCTAAAAGGGAAGCATGCTTCCTGCAATAATCGTTTATATATGTTTAAAGGAACTACAAGACCTCGAAAAGGTAAATGCGTTAAACCTTTTCGTGCCCCACTTAGATCCTTAAAAAATCAAGCGCATTCCCCTTTGGTTTTGCAAATGAAAAAATTCCAAAAGAGAAAGCCAGACTTCCAAAAAGTTCGCACATCTATTCAGAAATTTCAGATTAGATTGTTTTGGAAATTTTGTTTAATAAAATTGATGAAAATATATAACAAATTCAAACTATTTCATTCTCGAGACGAGGAACAAAATAAAAAAAAATTGAATGCCCACAAAATATCTTTTTATAAAAGAAAGTACTACGCAAATTTGGCTAAATTAGACCATCACATATTCCACAAAATTAGGGGTCCAATATTAATATTTCAAGCTTTTTTTCGACAAAAAGTCGTTTTACCTTTTTTGATCGGAATCAAGAATGTTGGACGTATTCTATTGTTGCAAACTCCCGAAATTATAGAAGATTGGAAAGAATTATCCGCGGAAGTTTATATAAACTGCACTTTTGATGGTGTGGAATTTTCTGAGCAAAAACGTCCCGAGAGATGGTGGGAAGACGGGTTTCAAATAAAAATCTTAAATCCTTTTCGTTTAAAACCTTGGCATGAAGCTTTTGGTACTAGTCAAAAAGTAAAACCCACTTATATGTCGATAGGAGGATACGAGGTGGATACTCCTTATGGTGACAAAGTCAAAAAATTCTCATTTTGGAAACCTGTTTTAACAGAAATAAAAAAATTGTCGGAAATTCCTACAGATTCCGCTTTAGTTTTTTTTTTATCAAAAGTTAACCAAGTAGTTTATAAACTTCGTTGGGTTTGTACTCAAATCAATAGTAATTGGGTTCCTATTGAAATCGATATATCTAAAAAAATCAAAAAAATAAAAACTGTAATTACAAATCGATTAAGTTCTTTTGGGTATACTACAGGTCGCAAACGGCCTTCGATCAGAAAAAGAAATCGCATGAAAAAAAAAGAAGAAAAAAAACAAAGTTATCATAAAAATCGTTTTTTCTGGGTACGCAAAACGAAAGCAAAAGTGAAAATGTTGACAAAAACGTTTATATCAAAATATAAACAAAAAACGAAAGCAAAAGTGAAAATGTTGACAAAAACACTTATATCAAAATATAAACAATTGCATTTTCTACAAAATGAAATAGCAAAATTAAAAGAGATTATATTAAAATATAAAGAATTGTTTTTTATACAATATGACATAATAAAATTAAACAGTGAGATATTCGATAAAGACGTTTTTCAAAAAGAAAAAAGTCCAAACTTCAGGATTATACGTGAGAAAATGGAGTTTAGGGTGTCAAATTGGATTCATAATTACAGAAAGTCAAACAAGTGGTCTGACTTTTTTTTTCGTGTTCTTCCGAATAATTTTGCCCTAAGTATTTTTTATACAAAAAACTTATGTAGTTTTTTAAATTCTTTTTGTACAAGGCATTTTGTAATAAGTACTTTTTATACAAAAAACTTATGTAGTTTTTTAAAATCTTTTTGTACAAGGCATTTTGTACTAAAAATAAAAAGGATATTTCTTTTAAACCGAAAAAAAATAACAACAAAACAAAAAAGTTTTAGTCTAAATAATGACAATATATTATCACAAGCATATGTTTTTCATGATATATGGCGGTGTACAACAAACAACAAACCTTTTTTTAAGCCGTTCTTACAATCAAAAGAAACGTATCCTTTTATAAAAAAAAAGATAAGAACTTTCTTAGGTCAAAACAAACTTTTAAAATATAAAAAACCTCACGCTTTAAAAAAAAAAAGACTGGAAGCACTGGCTAAAGTGTTATGATCGTTATGACTTATCATCAAAACTTGTGTGGTTTCATATAAACCCGAAAAGGGTGAGAAATAAGATTCGTAAACTTATTAAACGAAAATATAATAAGAATATAAACCCGAAAAAAGTGAGAAATAAGGTGTGGTTTTATATAAACCCGAAAAGGGTTAGAAATAAGATTCGTAAACTTATTAAACGAAAACATAATAAGAATATAAACTCGAAACGGGTGAGAAATAAGATTCGTAAACAACGAAAACATAATAAGAATATAAACCCGAAAAGGAACCCGAAAAAGGTGAGAAAAAAGAATATAAACCCGAAAAAGGTGAGAAAAAAGAATATAAACCCGAAAAAGGTGAGAAAAAAGAATATAAAACAGAAAAGGGACCCACAAAGGGTTAGAAATAAGAATATAAAACAAAAAAGGGACCCGAAAAAGGTGAGAAAAAAGAATATAAACCCGAAAAAGGTGAGAAAAAAGAATATAAAACAGAAAAGGGACCCACAAAGGGTTAGAAATAAGAATATAAAACAAAAAAGGGACCCGAAAAGGGTTAGAAAAAAGAATATAAACCCGAAAAGAGTTAGAAATAAGATTCGTAAACTTATTAAACAAAAACATAAAAAGAATATTTTAGAAAACCGATTATTTTTAAAGAAAAAACTACAAAATAAACCTTTACCCGTCTTTACGTCTTTTAAAAAGAGATTTCTATTTAAACTAAACAAATGCTACAGATTCAATATCTTGGCATACAATTATCTTGATTCCCAAGAAACAGGAATTTCTCAATTATTTTTCAAGCGTGAGAAGACAAAAAGAATTGGGGTTTATCCGGCGCAAAATACAAGTTTGAATTTTCTATTGAATTATATCCTCGGCCGACGAACTAAAAAAAAAGGGGGATGGCCGGTCAAAATGAACGACCAATTAATGACCGAGTTAGAGGGAATTTTCGAGTTTGACTTTGTTTTAAAAAATAGAAAAGAGCAAAAAGAGGATGAAAAAGTTGAGATAGGACGTCAAAAAACGGCTCTGCGCAGATTTATTATAAAACCCTGTATCTTTTCTGTTCAGAAAAGAATAAAATGGAAGGGACTTTCCAAAAGTGAGAGAAAATTAGCAAGAAAAACGTTCAAAAAGTCCTTCGAAATAATTTCAACACAAGACAAAATAAACTCCGAAATAAAAAAGCAAAAGAATAAAGCTTTTGACCTTAAAAAACAGAGAGAAGCCGCAGCAAAAAAAAAGAAACTAATACAGAAAAAACGACTTCTAACAAAGGCGGAGCGGGACGGAATGAATGTAACAGAAAAAAAAAAAGCATAGAAAAAGAACTTGAAATCTTGTTAGAACAAGAAATTCAATTAAAAAAGGAAGAGGAAAGCCAAGCAGAGTTGCTAAAAACGAAGAAAAAAGCCCATTTTAATAAAAACGGACTACAGGGGTTGATAAAGGAAAATGACAAACAGCAACTTTTCGACAAAGTCATAGATCAAAATTTCATTGGTAAACAATTCAAAAATAAGAAGGGGTTTGTTTTTTTTTCTGGAGCAAAAGCCAACAAAAAGAGGAAAACATCAAAAAGTTACAAGTGACAAATCCGCTTAATAAACCACCAAAGATTACATCAAAAAAAAACATCACTGTTGAGTACAAGTTATTTTCTCAAGAAGATCTCGATAAGATGTCGAAAGATCCCGAGTATAAAAAAAGGGAGGAACACCTACAAAAACTATTAGACTTTGTGGATGAGCAAAAAGATGATGAGTTAATAGATGAAGAGATTGACGATGACATGTATATTTTATTTCCTAGAAAGTTCTACAGAGAAATATTACTTTGGAGAACTTTGAATATTTCATACGTTGATTTAAACAGACAACTTACAATTTTACGTAAGATGGTAAATAACCCGGTTAAGAAAAAAGCATTAACCAATATTTATTTGAAAGATATGCATCTTGAGCCTTTATATTTTATGTGTGATATGAGAAGTTTGGGCTTTCGTCAGAAAGATTTTCCAAATGTTTTGTTAAAACGAACAGCCAATCCGATTGCGCAGCTACCGACAGAAAGAGTTTTAACGAAAAGACTTATTAATCTTTTCTATAAGCCAAATTCTGAATCTTTTGATTTTAAGTTAGATAATTTTATTTTAGAAGATGTTTTCATTCCGCGACATCGTAAAGAATTTCGCGTACTCAATCGCTTGTTTTTTTCTGAGGTAGGATTTCAAAAAGAACAAAGACCAGCCCATCGGTATTTCTTCTTGAAGAAAAAGAAATTGTGGGATTCAGGACAAAAAATTAAACGATTTCTTTGGCCTAATTATCGGCTAGAAGACCTTCTTTGCATGAATCGATTTTGGTACAATATCACCGATGGAAGTTGTAATTCTATAGTACGATTACGTATGTATCCCTTATTTTAATTAATCGAAAAACTTCAAAGTTATCAAATTAAGTAAAGTAGAATAGAGGTCAAAAAATCAGTGATAAAAAAAAAAAGAAAGAAAAAGTCTATCTGTAAAATAATATAACTAAATACTGTTTTACAGATAGATAAAAATATGGCTTGTTTGAACTCTACAAAAAAAGATTATTCACAGGAAAATATTATTGACAGAAAGATTGTCAAAACTATAATATAAACAAAACCTAAAAAAAAGCAGACTGGATCTTTATTTATCAAATAGAACATTTTTAACTATTGGGGTAGCGGGAGTTGAACCCGCGACTTACACCACCCCATGATGTCACGCTACCAAACTGCGTTATACCCCAGTTGACATAAAAACTAGAATGAAACTAGGGTTAAATCTAAAAAAGAAAATGAGAGTATATTTTAATTGAAAACAATAAAAAAAGTACAAAAATTCGTTTTTGTTGATGCCGCCATGGTGAAATAGGTAGACACGCTGCTCTTAGGAAGCAGTGCCAGAGCATCTCGGTTCGAATCCGAGTGGCGGCAAAAATTCCTTCGATCCTTCAAGTTTGCATTTCAGTATATTTCTTTCTCGATTTTCAGTTTTTAGTTTTTTCGTTTTTTATGATTTTGATAAGTTTAGAACACATATTAGTCCAAATATATTTCGCTTTTTTTCTAATAATTACTCTTGTTTTTGGAGGAACTTTAGTTTATCCGGTTACAAAAATAGGTAATTCGGTAAAAAGGGGTGCCCTTATTGTCTTCTTGTGTATAACAACAATTTTAATGATTCGGTGGCTTTATTCAAGGCATTTACCTTTAAGTAATTTGTATGAATCTCTAATCTTTCTTTCTTGGAATTTTTGTTTTATCAATGTTTTTATTCAATTTTTGAGTCCTAATATGCGATGGATTGGTATTATAACTGCGCCGAGTGCCTTGTTTACTCACGGGTTCGCCACTTTAGTTCTTCCAATAGACATGCAACAGTCACAAAGATTAATACCCGCGTTACAGTCTCATTGGCTAATAATGCACGTAACCATTATTTTTCTTGGTTACGTTACTCTTCTGTGTGGATCCTTATCGTCAATAGCTCTTTTAGCTATGAACTCGAAAAACACCACAGTTCTTAAAAAAACGCAGATTGTTTTTCTGTTGGAAAATTGGCGAAAAACTCAGATTATCCATTTGCTGGATAATCTGAGTTTCTATAGCATAGTTTTTGGATTTACTTTTTTAACTTTGGGTATTCTTTCTGGAGCAGTATGGGCAAATGACGCCTGGGGTCGTTATTGGAGTTGGGATCCAAA